GGTTTATATGAATCCTGTGTGGTTGAGACCAAAAATGAAAATAATATTGCCAGAGATTGACAAGGTAACATTTCCACTTCTTCATCAAAAGATGAGTTCCTTTTGAAGCCAGAATTGCTTTTCCTTGATATCGAACATAATGCATGAAAGGATCCGTGAAGAACCATAAAGTTTTCTGAAAAGAATTACGGTACACTATTATAAGATGTTCTATTTTTCCATAGAACTGTATTCGCTCAAGAAAGGTTCCAGAAGATGTTAATCGTAAATAAGAAGATTGTTTACGAAGAAAAACGAATAAAAATTCGCATTCAGATACATAAGAATTATATAGGAACAAAAATAGTCTTTTATTTTCTTTTGAAAAAACGTAAATTGATTTCTTCGGAGTAATGAGACTATTCCAATTATGATATTCGTGGAGAAAGAATCGCAATAAATGCAAAGATGGAACATCTTGGATCCGGCATTGAAGGATTTGAACCAAGATTTCAAAATGGATAGGATAGGGTATTAGTATATCTGACACATAATTTAAATGTGATAATTTGTCCTCTAAAAAGGGAAATATTGAATGAATAGATCGTAAATTTTGACATTTTGGTATTTCTTTTTCTTCGGGAAAAGATACTAATCGCAGCGAGAATGGAATTTCCACAATGACCGCAAAACCTTCTGATATCATCTGAGAAAAAAAATGAGAATAAAAATAATTGTTGTGCCCAACGAATCGATTTTGGTTAGAATAATTAACCGAATTAATCAAATAATTCTGTTGATACATTCGAATAATTAAACGTTTCACAAGTACTGAACTAGATTTATTGTCATAACCAATAATTTCCACGGGTTCATAAAAAATCGAATCCTTTAAACCATGATCATGAGCAAACGCGTAAATATACTCCTGAAAAAGAAGCGGATATAGGAAGTGTTGTTGCCGAGATCTATCTTTTTCTAAATATCCTTGTAATTCTTCCATTTACATTTCTACTCTACTTGAGCCAGAGGCAGGAGGTTTTTCTTGGTTTATCAAATGATACATACATAGTGCAAAATGGTCAGAACAGGGTATTACATATTGTATTATGTATATACTATAGTAAGAAAAAATATATACCCCGGAAAAGAAACAGGGAGTCCAATCAACAGATCCTTTTACCTTCCTTTTCTATCCAATTGGTTTATGTTCGTTATAATTACAACAGGAGAAAAATCCTTTATTTTTGCAACCCAATCGCTCTTTTGACTTTGGAATAAATTCTATTAATCAATATACTGTTTCTTCTACACATCCGTCTACAATCCATAATAAAGAATAATTAGGATTCTGAAAAAAAAAAGAAAAAATCAATGGTTCACTCACAGAAGAACCCACTCTTTCCCGCATTAGGCACTAATTCATTTTTAACGTCTAATTAGATCGGGTAATCATTCCAATTAAGAACATAAGCTCGTTGCTTTTTATTTTACCAGAATTGGAGCCATAGAGCTCTATCCATTTATTCAATAGACCCAACTATAAATGTGAATTTCTTTTGTCCCCTTCCAAAAATCAAAACAATCTTTTGGAACTGTAACGATCCGGTAAGGATAAACTCAAAGTTCTACTTTAACTTTGACTTTCATTTCAAATTAAATAAATTAATAAAATAGAAAATCTAATAAAATAATAAATTGATTTTATTACGACATGCTGTTTTTTCCATTCATTACCCTTGAGGATCAGTCGTGGTCTTATAGACTATACCAATAGTCTGGACGAATTCGTTGCTTCATCCAAATGTGTAAAAGATCATAGTCGCACTTAAAAGCCGAGTACTCTACCGTTGAGTTAGCAACCCGGATAAATAGGATATGTAGATACGATCGAAATACAAAAATCAATTGAATTGCACTGCACGACCCTATCAAAACATTGAACTAGCAACACATCGAAAAGAAAGATTTTCTGATCAATTAGAAATACAAAATACCAAAATGAGCAGATCGGATTAAAAATATTCCCAATCGAAATGTAAAAATTATGACAGACCACCCATTTTTTATCAAATTCTTTTTTGATTTTCCTTAAGAAAATACATCTTGTATGAGAGTAAATGCAGCAAGGCAAACCCATCATTTGAGTGAAGGAAACAAAAAAAACCAATATGGGGTGGGGATAAACAGCCCTATTTATCTACGATCGAATTATATTTGTTCGATACACCATTGTCAATATAAATGCAATGTTGAGAAAATAAATCAAGTAAATAAAATAAAGACTTGTGTTGGATTGGCACAACATAAACATAAATAAGAAATTGGAATGGAAAAAATTAAGGAAAAGGTAAAGAAAAAATCCCCGGTTTATTCAATCAATAAAAGTACGATAAGCAAGCTTAACCCCTTGTTTGTTGTTAAATTTAATTCCCCCACCAAAATATGAATAAAGCAAGAAAAAGGAAAATGGTGTGTAAATATAAATAATTACACAAGGATAGATACTAGTTACCCTTCCCTACTTTATTTTATTTATTTAACTATTTGGTTTTTTCCTTTAATTAACTCGAAGTTCTTTCTTTAAAGAATTCTGCCTTCCTTAAAATATCATAAACAGTTCCTGTGGGTTGAGCACCTTTTTCAAGGAAATATAGAATAGCAGGAACGTTTAAATAAGTTTGATTCTTTATCGGATCGTAAAAACCTACTTTTCGAAGATCTCTTCCTTCTCTTCGGGATCGAACATCAATTGCAACGATTCGATAGATGGCTCATTGGGATAGATGTAAATAAACAATGCCCCCCCTAGAAACGTATAGGAGGTTTTTTCCTCATACGGCTCGAGAAAAATGATTCTAATTTCTGTATATAATAGCAAATGGATCCATAAAATCATGAATTTTACTATGATTTGAATTGAGTACTTTTTTCTTCTTCCTTACAGAAAAGGGAAGAAATCTCATTCATACTCATAACTCAAGTTGGGTAATTCTGACAAGAAAATCCTTAGACATTTATTGAGCCGTCTCTAAACTCTTTTGTTTGTCTCATTTCGAATCTATTTTTATTCCTCAATCTGATCCAATTGTTGAGACAATTGAAAATAGTGTTTCCTTGTTTCGGAATCCTTTATCTTTGCTTTGTGAAATCATTGGGTTTAGACATTACCTCGGGGATCCTTATTCCTTTCAAAATGGCAGCAACATACCTTTTTTTGTTATTATATTCTATATAAATAGAATACGAACGATTGATTCCCTTGTGATACACTTTTCATCGAAATAGTTTTACCAATTTCGAAAAATTTGACTTTTCAAACTTGTTCTGAATTTGAACCTTTCGATTTAGAATTTATATATAGTGAGGATATACTTACAAAGTTGGTCTAACTTATTGATTTTCACTAACCCTAGATTCTTTCCCTTGAAAAATGAATCAATCCTTTCTTCTCGAGCTTCATCATGTACTATTTACTTATAACCCAAATAGGGTTCCGGGCAGAACAGAACAAACTATGTCGAGCCAAGAGCATCTTCATTACTATAGAAGATGGCAGATGTAAAAATCCACAGCCGATCATGTCCTTCAAGTCGCACGTTGCTTTCTACCACATCGTTTCAAACGAAGTTTTACCATAACATTCCTCTAATTGAAATTTCAAAGCGGTATGGAATTGATTCAATATAAAATCATGAATAGTCATTGGTTCAACCGGTATATAATAGTCCATACTTTCTATCTACGGATAAATAAGTATTTATCCGGATAAGGGTCAGCAAGGATCGAATTTTTTTAATTTAACCCCATATTATATCATATGAATGAAAATATTTATTTATAAATATAAATAAGACGAATAAACGAGTTTGCTTAAGACTTATTTTTTTATTTACATCTTCAACAGATTGTTCGAGACGATCAATCATGAAGGATCCAGTTTTCTCGAACAAATAAACTATAAACCTCCAAAAGAGGTTTCCGTTTCTATAGTAGAATACTAATTATTTACAATCCCGAAATCAAATCAATTAGTAACCAAATAAGCTATTCCAATGACCCGAAAAAGTCGAACTTTTGATAATATAGATTTCTAATACTTCTTCCAGTACCAATCAAGAAAAAAAAATGAAGTAAAAAAAAAAAAAAGATCTCGTGTAAGGTAAAATTAAGTTCCTTACGTTATTGTTATTCTTTCTTTCATCTGAAATAGAAAATCTGAATCAAGAATCAGAGAAGTATGATCTTTTCGGATCCATCATATACAACTAAGAGTTCTTACCTTAGCCGGGGTAATTCTAATTATAGATATTTTATAAATCACAGATCCTTTTCACTTAACCGAAAAGCCCTTGTTACTGAAATACAACAATACAATAAAAATACATAATATATATCATATAGGCATAGGCCTTGTTTTTTATACAGATTTTGTTTTACTTCAAATTCAAGAATTTTCGATCAATTCTAAAGTCAAGTACATGAAATATACGAATTTCTCCCCAATCACTACATTACATTGATTTACAATGGTTCATTTGAACCAGATAATATCTAAGATACAAAAAAATAAGGTCCAGATCAATCTGTTTTTCCTATTTTTTTTTCTTTTACCGCGCCAACCCAACTTTAATTAGAAGTTTTAAGACCTGTGATGAAATTCAAAACTCCCCACTCTTTAATCTTTACATTCTATGTGGAATTGGATGGGATATCATTTATTTTCTTTTTATTGACTTGACTTTAGGTTTGGGGAAAGGGAATAGAGAGGTCTTTCTCTCACATTGTGATTCAGAATGCATCATGTGATAATTCCCATTTCATAGGTATTAGATATGGGACATAAAGTTTCTCTAAGAAACTAACTTCAAAATGAATATGAAATGAATATGAGTAGTACGAGCATATCCTGAATGTTTATGATATAATAGGCCAAAAATCTCTTTTTTGAATGAAAATAAAGATATTCAATTTTACTTACATTTGACACTTGATTCCGTTTGTGAGAAACCAAACGAATTCTCAGATATGATTCTTAGAACCATTCTGAAAATTAATAAGAAAAAATTTTTCCCTTTAACAAATTCTTGTTTCATGTGGAATGCAGTGTGATCCCATCTCTCGTTTCATGAAAAACGATCTGGGACGGAAGGATTCGAACCTCCGAATAACGGGACCAAAACCCGCAGCCTTACCGCTTGGCCACGCCCCATTTTGATTTCTATTCGATACTAATCAACAGTAATATTGGTATTGGTTATTCGTCAATCCCAACCCAAATACATAAAACCATATGGGATATTTTGTTGCTAGGATTCAAGACATGTAGATATAGAATCAAAAAAATTCATTGATCATTACATAAAATTCAATTAAAATATTGTATGAAAGCCGAATTCCTTATATTCTCATTTTAGAATGATAATGAGGGGAGGGATTTTTTATTTGGGAGAGTCCGAACCGAAGAAAAAGAAGGATTTCTTGATCTGCCTTTTTCATTTTTCCCTTATAATATATAAATAACTCAAAATTTTCTAATCCACAAGAACGAAATGCTTGTTATGCTTAATATCTTTAGTTTAATCGGTATCTGTCTTAATTCTGTCCTTTATTCGAGTAGTTTTTTATTCGCCAAATTGCCCGAAGCTTATGCCATTTTCAATCCAATCGTAGATGTTATGCCTGTCATACCTGTACTCTTTTTTCTCTTAGCCTTTGTTTGGCAAGCCGCTGTAAGTTTTCGATGAAATCTTTAATACTCTGCTAAATTGATGATGCATTCGATAAAAAAATTCTCAAAATTGATAAGATCAGATAAGTCTTACATTACGAACCCTCGATTCAAAAATCGAAATTCTTGTATATTGAATGAATAACCACAGCGATGAATTTGGATCAGCCTTTTACCCGTTCTGACCTTCCAGTGAGTATGGACTATTAGGTACTCCACAATACCTAATTATTGATATGACAAGAAATTTCGGGTAATGAATGAATAAAAATCTTATTACAAATAAATTCGTTAAAATAAAATGAAGTCTTTTCTTGAAAAGTCATTTTATTTTTTTCATTTTTTGGGGTGTCAAAACAAATAAAATGGTATATGTGGTAAAAAATAGGTAATCTATTCCCCTTTTTCAAAAAAAAAGGATCTTGGAGATTGTGTAATGCTTACTCTCAAACTCTTTGTTTACACAGTAGTTATATTCTTTGTTTCCCTTTTTATCTTTGGATTCTTATCTAATGATCCAGGACGCAATCCTGGACGTGAGGAATAAAAAATTTCTAGTTTTTTTGCTTTTTTCTAAATTAATTCTTAATAATCTTATTTGTTTCATACATTTAACTATGATAAAATCAAGGGATGAGAATCTTTTCGAATTTGAAAATCCCAAGCGATCAGAGAAAGCGGAAAGAGAGGGATTCGAACCCTCGGTACAAATAATTCGTACAACGGATTAGCAATCCGCCGCTTTAGTCCACTCAGCCATCTCTCCTAATTCCAAATTTTAAATTTGTTATGTGATGTAACACGTGAAATAAAGATTGATAAAAATCTACCTTCTTTTATTTATTTTCTTTTTTCATTTTATTTATTTTTATTTATTTAATCTTATTTAACTTTATTATTATTTATTTTATTATATAATTCTATTATTAAAATAGAAATTAGAAATATTCTATAAAATATTCTAACAAATAATAGAAATTTTTTAAATAGTTATTTAAATTTAAACTTAAACAAAGTATTTAATATTTAAATAATTTAAATAAAATAAAAGGAAAGGTATATATTTATACTAAATATTTATATATAGTATAAATATATTATGTATAAGAAAATATGTATAAAATATGTATAAGAAAAATAAGAAAAAGATAGAAAAAAGCAATTGATCAGGAATTCAATATAGATAATGACTCAAAATGGATCTCCTCAATAGAAAGAATATCTTAGTTCTTTGATTTTATACGAAAGGTTTATTCTCCCGGCCTGATCTGCTTAAGTACTGGCCGGGACATTTCTTCTTTTATTCCAATGAATCCTTCATAGATCAAACGATTTAATTTGGAATTTATAGCAATCAAAAATACTTGTTATTGAAGCAACAACAACAAGAGAAATTTCCATTATCATTCCTATGATCGAAGTGCCATTTATTATAATTTAATTTAATATTTCTTTTTTATTCTTCTTTTTTTTTTTTATTGATTTTTCTTTTTCTGAGTTTATTACTTAATTTCTTACTGTTGTCAAGTAAGGAATAAAAAAACACATATGATAATATATCATATATATATATATACATTAAACAATGTTAAATGTAATTTAACATTGTTTAATATTAAAAATATTTCTATTCTAACATATTTCTATTCTAATAGAATAGAACTCAATATAACTCATTTACTTCTTCAAGAGACAAACTTTATTTGAACAGTTGAGATTCAATTGACCCGAATTCATAAGATCTGGCACTGGCAGTTTAAAAGAAGGTGAAAAAGGGGGGGTCCATGTAT